TCTAAGAAATCTAAATACAAATAATAATAAAGAATTATACAATAAAAAAGAATTATACTCTATATAATTCTATAGACTATAGAATGAATATATAGAATTATATAGAGAATAATTATATAGAGAATATGGAATAGAAAAAAAAATAAGGATATAAAGATATATATATATAATAATATAAAATAATATATAAAAAAATATATAAAAAATATATAAAATAATATATAATAAAAATAAAATAAGAAAATCGAATTCAAAAAAAAAAAAAAAGAAAATAATAAAAATAATAAATAGAGTGTTCTTATTCAAAACGCCCTGTGATCTTCAACCAATTCTGTGCTTCAATATAATTACCGGGGGTAAGGGCTATAGCTTGTTTCCAATATTCAGCAGCTTGATCAAACCAAGACTCCGCAATTTCAGAATCTCCCTGTCGAATGGCCTGTTCTCCGCGGTCGGAATAGGTGAGTAAATTCCTTCCCTTAGAACCGTACTTGAGAGTTTCCTGACTCATACGGCTCAGCAGTCAATTCTTTTAGTGTTCCATTTTTTATGGAGTTAACCAAAAGAAAAAGAGGTTAATTACATGAGTTTCAAACTTGAATTTTGATTAATAAAGAATTTCATCCTTTTTTTATAGTTTTATCTTTTCTCCTACCTTCAGAAGAATAAAGCATCGACATTAACACTCTCATTATAATTTTCTGAAAGGTAACTATCTCGATTTCATATATCATATACTTTCATATATGATATATCAATTTCTATAGAATCTTTGAGAAAGACTTTTCTTCATAAGAAAGAAAAGACTTACTATCTTTGGGATCTGATACTACACCGCTGCTCAAAACCTTAGGGGATCTACTTTATTACATAAGTGGATTCCTAACTTTTCTATCATGATATAAGTAAGCAGTTCTTATTGTATTGGCCCAAAACCTCGTTAATTGATCCTTACGGTGCTTCTACTTCCTCTATCAATTAGATCTTTTATCCATAGAAAAAAAGTATCTAGGCATATCTATTTCTTCATATTTCGACTTCTATGAAGTTTCTTTCTTTGCTACAGCTGATAAAAATCGTTGTTTTGGACGATATATATGTAGAAAGCCTATTTTTTTCTAGTATTTATTATATTATTAGTATTAATTATTAGTATTAGCGTATCGTTCTGTTCTTTTTTCTTTCTATAGTGGAGATAGTCGCACGTAATGACAGATCACGGCCATATTATTAAAAGCTTGGGGTAAGAACGGATTTCGTTCGAGTGCCCTAAAATAATATTCCAAAGCTTTCGTATGTTCTCCGTTACTTGTGTGGATAAGGCCTATATTATAAAGTATATAACTTCGATCATAGGGATCGATTTCCAGTCGCATAGCCTCATAATAATTCTGTAAAGCTTCCGCATAATTTCCTTCAGATTGAGCCGACATCCGTTACGGTCGTCATTCGGTTCAAAGAATCTCCGTTCCAGAACCGTACGTGAGATTTTCATCTCATACGGCTCCTCCTTTATGTGTATAATGATAAAAATCCATAGAATCAAAAAAGATTGCAGTATTCTCATTATCAACTGAGCAGGGCTAGTGTTTTTACAAGAAATCTCTAGCCAACCTTCCTGTAAAAGATCTTTTCTTAACATCAAGTATCTTGATACTGGATAAAAAAAACAGTAACTCAAACAATTTCTTTGTCCTCAACGCCGCTTAATTTCCCGGAATTAGTCACTTCAACAGTCTTCGATGGTTATACAGGTATCCAAAATACGAACGAGATGGATGTTTGTTGTCCCAACCATTCTTGTTAGTCCCGATCCCGATAAGAAAGGAAGGATATTTTTTTTTTTTTACAAAGTTTTCGTGTTGTTGATTCCTAAGCGTAGTGCTTCTTCCTCCATGCCGCCTATTGGTACTAGTGGAGTAGGGTTGACCTAACCCCATAGGTATAGGTATAACCTTTCGCTTAATACTATAAACCAAAAATGGAAGCATACGAGGCTGCATTAATCGGGGATACACGACAGAAGGAATTAATCGTTTTATTTACCTAACTTCACCTTCAGCAAGCGTAGGTTTTTTTTTTCAAATTTTTTTCTTTCTCTCCGAAGAATGTGTCTTTCTGCTAAGACCGAGATCGGTAAAAAAAAAAAAATCAAATCGCACCATCTCTGTAATAAGTGAATGCCTCTTTTTCTCCTGAAGTTGTCGGAATTATTCGTAATAAGATATTGGCTACAATTGAAAAGGTCTTATCAATAAAATTTTCATTTATCCGAGATCTAGGCATAGGTAGAAATCCATTCTATAATTTCATATTATTTATCGCGTGAGAAAATAATCCCACAAACAAAGGAATTGTACAATACAGTACGAAATAACGTAAAAACGGACTCATTAATCAAATTTGGTTTATACTATGGCCTCCAAGGAGGATTTTTTGAGAAAATTTCTTTCTATTTTTATAGTTCGAATTGATTGTATGCACCTACCCAAATCGAATA